AATGAACTCTTTTTGGTTTATTTTAGTGAAAAGAAAAAATCCATTAAAAAAAAGAACCTATTTTAGATCATTAGAAAACCAAATAAGAAATAAAATTCTACAAAATGCTTTCTAATTTTAATCAAGTAGTTGCAATGATTTTATTCAAAAAGATTTTCTATTCGACTTCTATAGAAAAGGTGGATCTATAGAAAAGGGAAACCATCCATTTTTGGAACAGATTCGTTGATGAGGAAAATAATACTCCCGACCTTAAAAATAGACGAAAAATTTGCTTTGTGTCAACAAAAAAAGAAAGTATTCTTTTTTTATTTGCTAAGGTAAACAGAAGAATTCTTATCTTATTGTATATATTCTATTTATATATTATAAGAGCGCACGTAATTCCATTTCCTGTTTATTAACTCAAGAGGAAATGGAATTAGGGAATTTCATTTTCGCAATGAAATGAGTCAAGTTTTGAGTCAGGCCAATTGAGATTATTCCAACGTGTTATGTTTTATTACGTATTTTATTTCTTTGTCGCACAAAAACTTTTTGAATTCCCGGTGGAAAGAGATTTTCCTAAGGAAAACGCTTTTAACGCTGCCCAATATCCCTTTCTTTTCCAAAAATTTTTACGAATACGCTTTTTTGATGCAGAAGTGCGTTTTTTTGGAACTGCCATTTAAATAAGAAGTAAGAGATTGCTAGCTGAATGTGAAAGACATCTATTGTTCAAAAAAATTTAAACTTTTCTAGATAATATTTTTTCTACAAATCGAAAAGAAAAAGAATAGATAAGATAAGTGAGATAAATGAAAAATTTGAGTAAAAGAAATTACTAAAAAAGAAGAATATTCTTCTTTTTTAGTAATTTCTTTTACTCAAGAAAAATATGCCTAATTTGACTTGAATTTCAAAATTTGAAGTGGACTGGTAATCCAATCTCTTTCATTTGACCAACTGGAACTTCTTGGTTTGAATATTTGAAGTATTTAGCAGAAACTAAGAATGAATAAGAATAAAAAGAAATTCCAATCCAAAAATTCTAGTTAAGTTCGGTTAACTTTGTGCATATCTTTACCCTTTTGTTGAGTCTTTTCAAAAGAGGAAAGATCCTGCGAATCCGAACCAATTTATATTAATTAAGAATTACAAATTAAAAAACTTTTTTTATGGAACAGACGTATCAATATGGGTGGATCATACCTTTCGTTCCACTTCCAGTTCCTATGTTAATAGGAGTAGGACTTCTTCTTTTTCCGACAGCAACAAAAAATCTTCATCGTCTGTGGACTCTTCCTACTATTTTCTTGTTAAGTATAGTTATGATTTTTTCAACTAATCTTTCTATTGAACAAATAAATAGCAGTTCTATCTATCAATATGTATGGTCTTGGACCCTCAATAATGATTTTTCTTTAGAGTTCGGCTACTTGATTGACCCACTTACTTCTATTATGTCAATGTTAATCACTACTGTTGGAATTACGGTTCTTATTTATAGTGATAATTATATGGCTCACGACCAAGGATACTTGAGATTTTTTGCTTCTATGAGTTTTTTCAGTACTTCCATGTTGGGATTAGTTACTAGTTCCAATTTGATCCAAATTTATATTTTTTGGGAATTGGTTGGAATGTGTTCCTATCTATTAATAGGGTTTTGGTTCACACGACCTCTTGCAGCAAATGCTTGTCAAAAAGCGTTTGTAACTAATCGTGTAGGGGACTTTGGTTTATTATTAGGAATTTTTGGTTTTTTTTGGATAACAGGTAGTTTTGAATTTCGGGATTTATTCGAAATGTTCAATAACTTGGTTTACAATAATGAAGTCAATTCTCTATTTCTTACTTTGTGTGCTGCTCTATTATTTGCCGGTGCAGTTGCTAAATCCGCACAATTTCCGCTTCATGTATGGTTACCTGATGCTATGGAAGGGCCCACCCCTATTTCAGCTCTTATCCATGCCGCTACTATGGTAGCAGCAGGGATTTTTCTTGTAGCTCGCCTTCTTCCTCTTTTCATAGGTATACCTTATATAATGAATTTCATCTCCTTGATAGGCATAATTACGGTATTATTAGGAGCTACTTTAGCTCTTTCTCAAAAAGACATTAAAAGGGGTTTAGCCTATTCAACAATGTCTCAATTGGGTTATATGATGTTAGCTCTAGGAATGGGGTCTTTTCGAAGTGCTTTATTTCATTTGATTACTCATGCTTATTCAAAAGCATTATTATTTTTAGGGTCTGGGTCTGTTATTCATTCAATGGAAAGTATTGTTGGCTATTCCCCTGATAAAAATCAGAATATGGTTTTTATGGGTGGTTTAAGAAAACATGTACCGATTACCAAAACCTCTTTTTTATTAGGTACATTTTCTCTTTGTGGTATTCCACCTCTTGCTTGTTTTTGGTCAAAAGATGAAATTCTTAATGATAGTTGGTTGTATTCGCCTATTTTCGCAATAATAGCTTGGATCACGGCGGGATTAACCGCATTTTATATGTTTCG